TATTCGGGGCGTTCTGTCATTGTCGTAGGTCCCTCACTTTCATTACATCGATGTGGATTGCCCCGCGAAATAGCAATAGAGCTTTTTCAGACATTTGTAATTCGTGGTCTAATTAGAAAACATTTTGCTTCGAACATAGGAGTTGCTAAAAGTCAAATTCGGGAAAAAGAACCCATTGTATGGGAAATACTTCAAGAAGTTATGCAGGGGCATCCCGTATTGTTGAATAGAGCGCCCACTCTGCATAGATTAGGCATACAAGCATTCCAACCCATTTTGGTGGAAGGGCGTGCTATTTGTTTACATCCATTAGTTTGTAAGGGGTTCAATGCAGACTTTGATGGGGATCAAATGGCTGTTCATGTGCCTTTATCTTTGGAGGCTCAAGCAGAGGCTCGTTTACTTATGTTTTCCCATATGAATCTCTTATCTCCTGCTATTGGGGATCCCATTTGTGTACCAACTCAAGATATGCTTATTGGGCTTTACATATTAACGAGCGGGAATCGTCGAGGTATTTGTGCAAATAGGTATAATTCGTGGAATCGCAGAAATTCTCAAAATGAAAGAATTAACAATAATAACTATAAGAAAGAAAAAGAACCTTTTTTTTGTAATTCCTATGATGTAATTGGAGCTTATCGACAAAAAAGAATCCATTTCAATAGCCCTTTGTGGCTCCGGTGGCGACTAGATCAACGCGTTATTTCTTCAAGAGAAGCTCCGATCGAAATTCACTACGAATCTTTGGGTACCTATCATGAAATTTATGGACACTATCTAATAAGTATAAAAAAAGAAATTCGTTGTATATACATTCGAACCACTGTTGGTCATATTTCTTTTTATCGAGAAATCGAAGAAGCTATACAAGGCTTTTGCAGAGCCTACTCATATGATATCTAATCATACATATGGTATCTAAACTAAGAAAATTGATGATCCCGGTGTGAATTCGGGTCTCTCCGGTTCCACTAGGATCATAGTTCTTGAATTTCTACGCGAATCAAGATGAAGAAAAGGAAGTTTTCCAATCATTGACTCAAACTCATTGTCGAACCAAACCCCACTGAGCGGAATATGGAGGTACTTATGGCAGAACGGGCCAATCTAGTCTTTCACAATAAAGCGATAGATGGAACTGCCATTAAACGACTTATTAGCAGATTAATAGATCACTTTGGAATGGCATATACATCACACATCCTGGATCAAGTAAAGACTCTTGGCTTTCAGCAAGCTACTGCTACATCCATTTCATTAGGAATTGATGATCTTTTAACAATACCCTCTAAGGGATGGTTAGTCCAAGATGCTGAACAACAAACTTTGATTTTGGAAAAACACCATCATTATGGGAATGTACATGCAGTGGAAAAATTACGTCAATCTATTGAGATATGGTATGCTACAAGTGAATATTTGCGACAAGAAATGAATCCTAATTTTAGGATGACTGACCCTTTTAATCCAGTCCATATAATGTCTTTTTCGGGAGCTAGAGGAAATGTATCTCAAGTACACCAATTAGTAGGTATGAGAGGATTAATGTCGGATCCACAAGGACAAATGATTGATTTACCTATTCAAAGCAATTTACGTGAAGGACTGTCTTTAACGGAATATATCATTTCTTGCTATGGAGCCCGCAAAGGAGTTGTGGATACTGCTGTACGAACATCAGATGCTGGATATCTTACACGCAGACTTGTTGAAGTAGTTCAACACATTGTTGTACGTAGAATAGATTGCGGCACCATTCGAGGGGTTTCGGTAAATCCTCAGAACGGGATAATGCCAGAAAGAATTTTGATACAAACATTAATTGGTCGTGTATTAGCAGACGATATATATATAGGTTCGCGATGCATTGCCATTCGAAATCAAGATCTTGGGATTGGACTTGTCAATCGATTGATAACCTTTCAAACACAACCAATATCTATTCGAACCCCCTTTACTTGTAGGAGTACATCTTGGATCTGCCGATTGTGTTATGGCCGGAGTCCTACTCATGGCGACTTGGTGGAACTGGGAGAAGCTGTAGGTATTATTGCAGGTCAATCTATTGGAGAACCCGGCACTCAACTAACATTAAGAACTTTTCATACCGGTGGAGTATTCACAGGGGGTACTGCAGAACATGTACGAGCCCCTTCGAATGGAAAAATAAAATTCAATGAGGATTTAGTTCATCCTACACGTACACGTCATGGGCATCCTGCTTTTCTATGTTATATAGACTTGTATGTAACTATTGAAAGTGAAGATATTATCCATAACGTGCCTATTCCACCAAAAAGTTTTCTATTAGTTCAAAATGATCAATATGTCGAATCAGAACAAGTGATTGCTGAGATTCGCGCGGGAACAGACACTTTGAATTTGAAAGAGAGGGTTCGAAAACATATTTATTCTGACTCAGAGGGAGAAATGCATTGGAGTACCGATGTGTACCATGCACCCGAATTTAGATATAGTAATGTCCATATCTTACCAAAAACAAGTCATTTATGGATATTATCGGGAGGGTCGTGCCAATCCGGTGCAGTCCCTTTTTCACTCCACAAAGATCAAGATCAAATGAACATTCATTCTCTTTCTGCCAGAGAAAGAGATATTTCTAACCTTGTAGTAAGTAATGATCAAGTAAGACACAAATTCTTTAGTTCAAATTCTTCTGGTAAAAAAGAAAGAAGGATTCCTGATTCTTCAGGTCTTAATCGAATTATAAGTATGGGTCGTTGTAATTTCATACATGCTGCTATTCTCCACGATAATTTGGATTTATTAGCAAAGAGGCGAAGAAATAGATTCATCATTCCATTTCAATCAATTCCAGAACGGGAAAAAGAAATAATGCCCCCTTCCGGTATCTCGATTGAAATCCCTATCAATGGTATTTTTCGTAGAAATAGTATTCTTGCTTATTTTGACGACTCTCAATATAGAAAAAAGAGTTCGGAAATTTCTAAATATAGGACTATCGAGGATTTAATTGAATATCGAGGAGTCAAAGAATTTAAGCCAAAATACCAAATCAAAAAAGTAGATCGATTTTTTTTCATTCCCGAGGAAGTGCATATTTTACCCGAATCTTCCTCCATAATGGTACGGAACAATAGTCTCATTGGAGTAGATACACCAATAACTTTCAATATAAGAAGCCGAGTAGGTGGATTGGTCCGAGTGGAGAAGAAAAAAAAAAAGATTGAACTAAAAATCTTTTCTGGAGATATCCATTTTCCTGGAGAAATGGATAAGATATCCCGACACAATGGCATCTTGATACCACCCGGGACGGTAAAAAAAAAAAATTCTAAGGAATCAAAAAAACGGAAAAATTGGATCTATGTCCAATGGATCACACCTACCAAGAAAAAGTATTTTGTTTTGGTTCGACCCGTAATTATATATGAAATAGGAGACCGTATAAATTTCTTAAAACTTTTCCCCCAGGATCTGTTGCAGGAAAGGGATAATCTCGAACTTAAAGTTGTCAATTATATTCTTTATGGAAATGGAAAACCAATTCGGGGAATTTCTGACACAAGCATTCAATTAGTTCGGACTTGTTTAGTCTTGAATTGGGATCAAGACAAAAAAAATTCTTCTATCGAAAAGGTCCGCGCTTCCTTTGTTGAAGTAAGTACAAACGGTCTAATTCGAGATTTCCTAAGAATTGACTTAGTGAAATCCCATATTTCCTATATCAGAAAAAGGAATGATCCGTCCAGTTCAGGATTGGTCTCTGATAATGAGTCAGATTACACCAATATCAATCCATTTTATTCGAAGGCAAAGATTCCCCAATCACTTAGCCAAAATCATGGAACTATTCGTATGCCGTTGACTAAAAATAAGGAATGCCGATCTTTGATAATTTTGTCATCATCTAATTGTTTTGAAATGGGTCCAGTCAACGATGTAAAATATCATAATGGTAGAAAAGAATCAATTCAAAGAGATCCTCTAATTCCAATTAGGAATTCGTTAGGTCCTTTAGGAAGAGCCCCTCAAGTTGTTGCAAATTTTGATTTATTTTACTGTTTAATAACTCATAATCAGATCTCGGTAACGAAATATTTGCAACTTGACAATTTAAACGAAACTTTTCAAGTATTTAAATATTATTTAATAGACGAAAACGGGAGAATTTATAAGCCCGATCTATGTAGTAACATTGTTTTGAATTCATTCCATTTTCATTGGAATTTTCTCCATCATAATTATTGTGAAAAAACATCTACAATAATTAGCCTTGGGCAATTTATTTGTGAAAATGTATGTATAGCTAAAAACGGCCCGCACCTAAAATCGGGTCAAGTTCTAATTGTTCAAATGGATTCTGTAGTAATAAGATCGGCTCACCCTTATTTGGCGACTCCGGGAGCAACTGTTCATGGACATTACGGGGAAATCCTTTATGAAGGAGATATATTAGTTACATTTATATATGAAAAATCGAGATCTGGTGATATAACACAGGGTCTTCCAAAAGTGGAACAGGTGTTAGAAGTGCGTTCGATTGATTCAATATCGATGAACCTAGAAAAGAGAGTTGAAGGTTGGAATGAGCGTATAACAAGAATTCTTGGCATTCCCTGGGGATTCTTGATTGGTGCTGAGCTAACTATAGTGCAAAGTCGTATTTCTTTGGTTAATAAGATCCAAAAGGTTTATCGATCCCAGGGAGTGCAGATCCATAATAGACATATAGAAATTATTGTGCGTCAAATAACATCAAAGGTGTTGATTTCAGAAGATGGAATGTCTAATGTTTTTTCACCCGGCGAACTAATTGGATTGTTGCGAGCTGAACGAACGGGACGTGCTTTGGAAGAAACGATCTCTTACCGAGCCCTATTATTGGGAATAACGAAAACATCTCTGAATACTCAAAGTTTCATATCCGAAGCAAGTTTTCAAGAAACTGCTAGAGTTTTAGCAAAAGCCGCTCTTCGGGGTCGTATCGATTGGTTGAAAGGTCTGAAAGAGAACGTTGTTCTAGGGGGGGTGATACCCGTTGGTACCGGATTCAAAAAATTAGTGCACCGTTCAAGCCCAAGGCAACATAACAACATTCCCCTGGAAAGCCAAAAAAAGAACTTATTCGAGAGAGAAGTTAGAGATATTTTGTTCCACCACAGAGAATTTTTTGATTTTTTCATTTCAAAGAATTTATGCGATACATCAGAGCAATCATTTCTAGGATTTCCTAATTCCTAAGAGAAGAGGGGATTGATCTCTTTAACTATATAGCTATAACTTTCTATACGCGGTCATTTGATTTGGTATAAAGTAATAAAGATAATAACGAATAGAAAAAAATGAATGGCCCGATCGTGCATCAACGGCAAATCTTCGGTAGAAGAGAAGGTTCCATCGGAACAATTATTTATTTCGATTTCAGAATATCGGATCTTTTTTTTTCAAATTCTTTTTATTTGAAAAAAAAAAGAGAGAGAAAGTGTGGGTATAAATGACAAAAAGATATTGGAACATAACTTTGGAAGAGATGATGGAAGCAGGAGTTCATTTTGGCCATGGTACTAGGAAATGGAATCCTAGAATGGCACCTTATATATCGGCAAAGCGTAAAGGTATTCATATTACAAATCTTATTAGAACTGCTCGTTTTTTATCAGAAGCTTGTGATTTAGTTTTTGATGCAGCAAGTAGGGGAAAACAATTTTTAATTGTTGGTACCAAACAAAAAGCAGCTGATTCAGTGGCGCAGGCTGCAATAAGAGCTCGGTGTCATTATGTTAATAAAAAATGGCTCGGTGGTATGTTAACGAATTGGTATACTACAGAAAAGAGACTTCATAAGTTCAGGGACTTGAGAGCGGAACAAAAGACGGGGAGACTCAACCGTCTTCCGAAAAGAGATGCTGCTATGTTGAAGAGACAATTATCTCACTTGGAAAGATATCTGGGCGGCATTAAATATATGGCAGGGTTACCTGATATTGTAATCATAGTTGATCAGCAAAAAGAATATACAGCCCTTCGAGAATGTATCACTTTGGGAATTCCAACGATTTGTTTAATCGATACAAATTGTGACCCGGATCTCGCAGATATTTCGATTCCAGCTAATGATGATGCTATAGCTTCAATCCGATTAATTCTTAACAAATTAGTATTTGCAATTTGTGAGGGTCGTTCTAGCTATATACCAAATTCTTGATTAATAATAAGATAAATAAATTATTTGGTTTGGGTCACTCCCTAGATTTATGGAATCGGTTACTATACGAATCGCGCAAAAAAAATCATAATAACCAGCGATATTCTATATTATGTATTATGTGATTAATCAGTATTCAAAATAGAATATACAAATTTAAGTAGACAAGCCGAAAAAGAGATGGTTGAATCAAAATAATTCCTTTTCAAGTTCTATTTCTTTCAGAGGGCAATATGAATGTTCTATTATGTTCCATCAACAGATTGTACGATATATCTGCTGTAGAAGTAGGCCAACATTTCTATTGGCAAATAGGGGGTTTCCAAGTCCATGCCCAAGTACTTATTACTTCTTGGGTTGTAATTGCTATCTTATTAGTTTCAGCCATTATAGCTGCTCGAAATCCCCAAACCATTCCTACTGATGGTCAGAATTTCTTTGAATATGTCCTTGAATTCATTCGAGACGTGAGTCAAACTCAGATTGGAGAAGAATATGGTCCGTGGGTTCCCTTTATTGGAACCCTGTTTCTATTTATTTTTGTTTCTAATTGGTCAGGGGCTCTTTTACCTTGGAAAATCATACAGTTACCTCATGGGGAGTTAGCTGCACCCACAAATGATATAAATACTACCGTTGCATTAGCTTTACTTACGTCAGGAGCATATTTCTATGCGGGTCTTTCCAAAAAAGGATTAGGTTATTTTGGTAAATACATTCAGCCAACTCCAATCCTTTTACCGATTAACATCTTAGAAGATTTCACAAAACCCTTATCACTAAGTTTTCGACTTTTCGGAAATATATTAGCTGATGAATTAGTAGTTGTTGTTCTTGTTTCTTTAGTGCCTTTAGTGGTTCCTATACCCGTCATGTTCCTTGGATTATTTACAAGCGGTATTCAAGCTCTTATTTTTGCAACTTTAGCTGCGGCTTATATAGGCGAATCCATGGAAGGCCATCATTGACTAGTTTTCGAAATAGTCTTTTTTTTTTAGCTTAGCCTTAGCCCGCCGCAATGTGTGTGCGGCTCGAGATAATCCACTTAGGGAACATAAATATAAATATAAATATATAAAATAAAGAAATATAGAAAAGCTTATCCAAATCTAAATAAAAAAAGATGCAAATCAAATAAGGTTAAGTATAGGATTTAGTGTATTTAGTGTATATTTAGTCTATTTTAGTGTATATAGTAAAAGTATTTATAGGAAAAAAGATTGCGAAGGAAATTGTAAAAAAACGGAAAGAGATCTATCTAAAAGATCTTTTTTCCTATAAATATTTTTGATGTTTCGAAGAATGAT